CTAAAAGAGCTACTGATAATAATGATCCACATAAAAGAGCTGCATAGCCCAATACCATCATACTTACATGCATCATTAACCAATGCGATTGTAGCGCGGGTACTAATATTGCGGATTCATGCATTTCGGTTAAAAGCCCCGAAGTAGCAAAGCCTTGGGTAAAAATAACACTTGGTGTGATTATTGTGCTTAAATAGTTTTTAAGCTTTTTAAAACCAAAAACCGGAACTATGTGAAAAATGGAAAAACCCCATGAAAGAAAGATTATTGATTCATATAAATCACTTAATGGTAAATGTCCCGAAAAAATCCAACGAGTAACTAATAATCCTGTTATACAGAAAAAAGTTATTATCATGCCTTTTTCGGACGAATCATATAGTACTACGATTTCATTGACTAATAAGGTTATCAAACGAATTGCAATTACAATTAATACGACCGAAAATGATATATGAGTTAATATATGCTCTAAAGTTGAAAATATCATATAAAAAAATGAAAAAAAAAGGATCTCCTAATTATATAAATGGAAATCGGGAATTGAATTCATTATAGGACTTACTCTTTTAGAAAATAAGATGCCATGCCGCCACTCGGACTCGAACCGAGATGCTCTAGCACTGCTTCCTAAGAGCAGCGTGTCTACCGATTTCACCATAGCGGCTTGCTCGAAATCATAATAACCGGTTTTTAATCAATCGTCGAGATTGAAAGAGTCGATTCAAATGCAATATTTGTTTACTAAATATTCAATTTAGTAAACAAATATTGCATTTGAAAAACAGAAAATTAAAGAATTTGAATAAAAAAAAAGCCAATTCCAACCAATTCCAAAATGGGGTCAATTTTTATTTTATATTGAACAGTTTAAAACATTAGCGAATAGAAATTCTTACTTATATCTTATTTTAGTTTGTATAAAAATATCTATAAAATATAGAAACTCAAAAAAACGAAAAATAAGAAATAATATAAATATAAAAGAGCAAAAAACCAATAATCATAAAAAAATTTTCAATCTATATCCGAAACTATTCTTTGAAATTAGACTATTCTTTGAGTCCAGCTAATTTTGATTATTCCAATGTTTGTATTTATTGCACAAAAAAACTTTTTGAGGTCCCCGTACAAAGAGATTTACCTAACGAAAAAGCTTTCCATGCTGCCCAATACCCCTTCTCCTTCCAAATTGTTTTCCGAATCCTTTTTTTTGATATAGAAGTGCGTTTTTTTGGAGTTGCCATTCAAAAATTATATTAGTTTATTCATTGCTATAGTTGGATGTGAAAGACATCTATTGTTCAAAATGAATTGTTCTTTAATTAGCCATATCAAGATATCTATCTTATCTATTTGTTTTTCTAAATTAGACTATTCTACTTTTTCAAAAATGTGGATATGTAAAAATCACATAGTTTTTTTTTTTTCTAGTAATCTTTTATGTAATTCTTACAAAAAAAGACTATCCTTTTATATCTCGGTCTATTTTCGTCGTATTGCATTTATATTTTATATATGGAATGGGATAACATCGAAAAAGTTTAATAACCCGACCCTTATCTTTATCCTGTTTACTTGGTCATTTAAAAGATACATGATTTTAAAAAATCATGTATCTTAATTCCTTTTTTCTATCTAAAGTAAACTGTTGAATATCATAACCTTTTTTACAAATTTTTTCCAAAGATAGATATCTTTTTATTGGAATGGATTGGAATGGAAAATAATCAATTAGTGCCAAAACGAATTAATGATTCAGAATCAAAAACTCAAAAAAATTCTTATTTTTTTGAGTCATATGGATTGTTTTTTATGATTCATATCAAAATAAACTAATGTTTTGAGTTTTGGTATAATTATTTATCCTCACTTTGTGTATAGAAATTTTTGTATAATAATAATTTTCAATTTTATTAAAAAAAAAAAGTAGATTTTTCATTTTAACTAGTAATTTGGTCGTATCATTTGATCCATTTTCACTTCGTACTTTGACCTATTGCAAATATTGAACAAAAATTCAGAATAATTAACAATAGAAAATTATTCTATTTCTATCTTACTCTTCATTTTTTTATTAACTGAACCCTCTCAAAAGAGATAAAATTGGCGAATAAGAAACAAAACTCATTAAGAATTAAGAAATCTTTTTTTTTTTTTTTGTATGGAATATACACATCAATATTCATGGATCATACCTTTCATTCCACTTCCAGTTCCTATGTTAATAGGAGCGGGACTTCTCCTTTTTCCCACGGCAACAAAAAAGATTCGCCGTATGTGGGCTTTTCCTAGTGTTTTATTATTAAGTATAGTTATGATTTTTGCAGTGGATCTGTCTATTCATCAAATCAATAATAGTTCCATCTATCAATATGTATGGTCTTGGACTATAAATAATGATCTTTCTTTAGAGTTTGGCTACTTGATCGATTCACTTACCTCTATTATGTTATTATTAATCACTACTGTTGGAATTTTGGTTCTTATTTATAGTGACAATTATATGTCTCATGATAAAGGATATTTGAGATTTTTTGCTTATATGAGTTTTTTTAATACTTCAATGTTGGGATTGGTTACTAGTTCCAATTTGATACAAATTTATATTTTTTGGGAATTGGTTGGAATGTGTTCTTATCTATTAATAGGTTTTTGGTTCACACGCCCTATTGCGGCAAATGCTTGTCAAAAAGCGTTTGTAACTAATCGGGTAGGGGATTTTTGTTTATTTTTGGGAATTTTAGGTCTTTATTGGATAACGGGTAGTTTGGAATTTCGGGATTTATTTGAAATATTCAATAATTTGATTTCGAATAATGAGGTTAATCTTTTATTAGTTACTTTGTGTGCCTTCCTGTTATTTAGCGGTTCAGTTGCAAAATCTGCCCAATTTCCCCTTCATGTATGGTTACCAGATGCTATGGAAGGACCTACCCCTATTTCCGCTCTTATCCATGCTGCTACTATGGTAGCGGCGGGAATTTTTCTTGTAGCCCGACTTCTTCCTCTTTTCATAGTTATACCTTCCATAATGAATGGAATAGCTTTCATAGGGATAATAACAGTAGTATTAGGGGCTACTTTAGCTCTTGCTCAAAAGGATATTAAGAGAAGTTTGGCCTATTCTACAATGTCTCAATTGGGTTATATGATGTTAGCTCTAGGTATGGGCTCTTATCGAGCCGCTTTATTTCATTTGATTACTCATGCTTATTCAAAAGCATTATTGTTTTTAGGATCCGGATCTATTATTCATTCAATGGAAACTATTGTTGGATATTCTCCAGATAAAAGTCAAAATATGATTCTTATGGGCGGTTTAACAAAACATGTGCCAATTACAAAAACCGCTTTTTTAGTAGGTACACTTTCTCTTTGTGGTATTCCACCCTTTGCCTGTTTTTGGTCCAAAGATGAAATTCTTAATGATAGTTGGTTGTATTCACCAATTTTCGCAATAATAGCTTGTTCCACAGCAGGATTAACCGCATTTTATATGTTTCGGATCTATTTACTTGTTTTTGAAGGAAATTTAAATGTTAATTTTAAAAATTACAATGGAAAAAAAAATAGCTCATTCCATTCAATATCTTTATGGGGTAAAGAAAAAGAAGTCAAAAAAAAAACGTATTTATTATCTTTATTAACAATCAATAATCATGGGAAGGCTTCCTCTTTTCGGAAGAAGACACATTCATATCGAATTGATAGAAGTATAAAAAACATATCATGGCCTTTTATTGATATTACCAATTTTGAAACTAACAATACCACTTTTTTCTATCCCTATGAATCGGAAAATACTATGTTATTTTCTATGCTTGTATTAGTACTATTTACTTTGTTCATTGGGGTCATAGGAATCTCTTTCAATCAAGAAGGACTAGATTTGGATATATTATCCAAATTGTTAATTCCGTCTATAGACCATTTACATAAAAATTCAAATAATTCTGGGAATTGGTATGAATTTGTTACAAATGCAACTTTTTCGGTCAGTATAGCTTTTTTCGGAATATTTATAGCGTCTTTTTTCTATACGCCTGTTTATTCATCTTTACAAAATTTCAACTTACTCAATTTATTTTCAAAAAATTTTCCTAACAAAGCAGATAAAATAAGAAATGTCATATATGATTGGTCATATAATCGTGGTTACATAGATGCTTTTTATAGAATATCTTTAATTAATAATGTAAGAAGATTAGCAAAACTAAATTATTTTTTTGATAGACGAGTAATTGATGGAATTCCAAATGGCGTGGGTATTACAAGTTTTTTTATGGGAGAGGTTATAAAATATGTAGGGGGTGGTCGAATTTCTTCGTATATTTTATTGTATTTTTTTTATGCATTAATCTTTTTATTAATTTACTACTTGAAACTTTAATTTTTTTTATTTCGAATTCATTTTATTTTCTTTCTTGTTCTTGAATTTTTGACAGTTTCTTATTAAGAAAAAGAGGCGAAGGTGTTCTGCCTAAATAATATATACAGGTAATAAATAACAAAATAATAAAGATTCGAGACATATAATTTCTCAATTCTGACATAATGTACTTATTCGATCTAATAAGTACATTAGATTTAATAGAATTATTTTTCTGTATCCAGGCTAATACCAATCCAACCCATTTCATGAATAAAATGTGACCAATTAACCAACCAACAAAACTACTTGTTAGAAATAAAAATGGGTTGTTGCATCGAAACATATAAATGTTGACTAATCTGACTAACATTGAACTTGGTAAAATGAAAAGGTTCAATAACTGAAAAATAAGATTATTCAGGAATATCCTTTGAATGCTAAAATTACGCATTGAATTTTGATTAGTGGATGCATAATTCAAAAAGTGTTTGTGATTATTGCAGAAGAAATGAAATAAAAGATAGAGTAGAGCTATGACAGTTATTGTATGAGGTCTACCCAATGCTAGATGCAAAGGCGCATAATAGATCGATATGAACATCATGAGCTGTCCCGTAATAAAACC